TCATTTGTACGTACATCATATCTATCACAAAACTTGTGATAAGAGAGAAACATTTCTGGTCGGGCCCATTTGTGAAAGAGTAGAGTGAATGAGAAACATAACGAATTTTGAAGAACTGACAAAAAAGAGGGATAAATGGTTGGGGGGGGGGGGGAAATGGGCCTTTTTTATTGGGGATAGAGGGACTTGAACCCTCACGATTTTTAAAGTCGACGGATTTTCCTCTTACTATAAATTTCATTATTGTCTGTATTGACATGTAGAATGGGACTCTATCTTTATTCTCGTCCGATTAATCAGTTCTTCAAAAGATCTATTAGACTCGGGAATGAATGATTTGATCTCTGAATATTCGATTCTTCCTTCAACTTGGAATCAATTCACAATCCTTCTATTCTGAAATTTTTCATATAAAAAAATACTGATTCGAGTCGTGATTAATCGTTTGATGTTTCAGTATGTATACGTACGTATACAAGGTCATCCTTTCTGTCGTTTGGATAGAAGGAAAGAATTCCCCTACCAATCCAGTCAACTCTATTTGTTAGAACAGCTTCCATTGAGTCTCTGCACCTATCCTTTTTATGTTTTTGATTCTCGCTTTCTGAACCTTGTTTTCTGAACACAGGATTTGGCTCAGGATTGCCCATTTTTAATTCCAGGGTTTCTCTGAATTTGGAAGTTCTCACTTAGTAGGTTTCCATACCAAGGCTCAATCCAATCAAGTCCGTAGCGTCTACCAATTCCGCCATATCCCCGCCGAGAAATCATTGCGATCCCCCCTCTTTCATTTATGTTGGAACCATAGAATTCGTTAGATACTGATTTCTATATCAAATCAGTGTCTGCTTCTATTTCTTACCCATCTTCTTTCATCTCTATGGGGGAACCTGATCCAATCAGAAATGATTCTATCATTGATGTATCCGCAATTCAATATGGATGGATATATCCCACATATACATGTCTCTCTCCCTCTCATTTTTCCTGCTCGATTTGGAATACTGGAACGGTCGATATTGATTCTTTTCTCTTTTTTTTTTCGTTCTATCTCCCCCCTTTCCGAATGAAATCGTGGGAGGATCTCATTATGATCTGGATTGTATCTTATCCTTTCCTTAGGACCGATTCGCTTTAATTCGAATAGGATTAGAATATAGAATCCGTTATAACTAATTCTAACTAATTTCTAACTAATATAGTTAGAGTCTAATATTTTATTTTGCATTTTGAATTCAATTCAAAAGGAAAGAAATTCGAAATCAAATCAAAGAAAAGAAATAGAAATTTCTAATACTAATATTAGTCTATAGATATTATCTTTCATCCATTCTGAAATAGATATAAAATATCTATTCTTAACTATATAAGCTTAACTATATAAGACATATAAACTATATAAGAAGCTTCTTATGATATTAATTAACCATATTGGATTTCATAGAATTCTATGAAATTCATATGAATTGGCAATTTCAATTCATATGAATTGACTATTCATAATTTTATAGTTAATAGTAGTTAAGTCACTAGTAGTTTAGTTAATACTTAATGATAATTATTAAATTAAGAATTAATGAATAATTAATGAATAATTAATGATAGTAAGGGTCCCGGTAGTTGACCGAATTCCTATGCACTGTTTCTGTTATGCGAGCCCGCTTAGCTCAGAGGTTAGAGCATCGCATTTGTAATGCGATGGTCATCGGTTCGACTCCGATAGCTGGCTTTTCTCTATTTGTCCGATTTTTTCCATGATTGATAGTATTTCCTTGAGATCAAGGAATATTGAAAAGACTCCTACCTTTTTTCTTTTACAAGATCACCGATCTATTATGTCGCGGGAACTTCCAACTATGAATAAAAAACGGATTGGGGCGGTTAAATCTCTACAGAACAAATCAAGAAAAGGATCTTTAACTTCCTCCTTAAATGTATATATATACATATGTATATATACATACATATATACAAAGCAATCCAGATATTGATCCGATTCATCTCATTCTTCTTTGTAGTATTTCACTTCAGTAGATTTATCTTCGTTTATCGTTTAGTTCAGCCTGAATCTAGGTTTATTCTATAAAATGAAATTTCAATAAAAAAAAGAAAAAAGGAGTCTTTATGTCTCGTTACCGAGGACCTCGTTTCAAAAAAATACGCCGTCTGGGGGCTTTACCGGGACTAACTAGTAAAAGACCTAGACCCGGAAGTCATCTTAGAAGAAAGAAATCGCGTTTCAGGAAAAAATCTCAATATTGTATTCGTCTACAAGAAAAACAAAAATTGCGTTTTCATTATGGTCTGACAGAGCGACAATTACTTAGATATGTTCATATCGCTGGAAAAACTAAAGGGTCAACAGGTCGGGTTTTACTACAACTACTTGAGATGCGTTTGGATAACATCCTTTTTCGGTTGGGTATGGCTTCGACCATTCCTGGGGCCAGGCAGTTAGTTAACCATAGACATATTTTAGTTAATGGTCGTATAGTAGATATCCCGAGTTATCGCTGCAAACCCCGAGATATTATTACTACGAGGGATGAACAAAGATCCAGAGCTCTGATTCAAAATCATATTGATTCATCCCCCCGCAAGAAATTGGCAAAACATTTGACTTTTCACTCATCCCAATATAAAGGATTAGTAAATCAAATAATAGATAGGAAATGGGTCGGTTTGAAAATCAAAGAGTTACTAGTCGTAGAATATTATTCCCGTCAGACCTAAACCTAACTAAAATAACAAAGCTTCGGACAATTTTGTCCCCCCCCTTTTTTTCGCAAAAGTCAAGTAAAAGGGGGTTTCATCCGGATTTGTCTCCCATTCACATATCACAAATGGGTCGGTAGTGAGATTTTCATCTCTTTCTACTCTTTCTGGTCGGTATTGGTATTTCCGTACCGCAGTAATTAGTTAGGAAGAATCTCTATCAAATAAAGGTCTTACTCTTGGAATAATGGTATCAATAATAGTTATTTGATTTAATACATTGCGGTTGGTAACCCTGGTGAATTAGGTGAAGGTACGGAAAGAGAGGGATTCGAACCCTCGGTAAACAAAAGTCTACATAGCAGTTCCAATGCTACGCCTTGAACCACTCGGCCATCTCTCCTACAGAATCTTAGGATTCTTGCCCAGAAACCGAGTGAATATCGAGTCATTCATATTACTCCAATACAGGTACGACCAATTAATGAAATTCTCAATTCAATAAAAAACTTCTCTTCAAAGCAAAGAAAGATCTTCGAAGACTCGAGGGATAAAAAAACTTCTCGAGTTCTCAGAATATGTAGGAAAAATTCCTTGATTCCTCAACTTCGATAAATATAGTAGTAATAAGGGGTATACTACTCAATTGGAATGAAATCCAATAGGATTCAAATATTTCCTATCTATCCCTGTCCAAAAGGGACAATTTGAGTGGAAGGTCCACATCTTTTTTTTTTGAATTAGTCTGTTTTTATGTGATTTCGTACTGTACAATTCCTTTGTTTGTGGAATCATTTTCCCTCGAAGGGTAATGAGAAGAATTCTCGAATGGATTGTTAACTATGCCTAGATCTCGGATAAATGGAAATTTTTTTGATAAAACCTCTTCAATTATAGCCAATATCTTATTACGAATAATTCCGACAACTTCAAGAGAAAGGGAGGCATTTACCTATTACAGAGATGGTGCGATTTGAGTTTTTTCTTTATTTACCGATCTCAGTCTTATGAGAAAGAGACATGATTCGGGATACAAAGAAAAAAGATTCTTGAAAGAAACCTACGCTTGATGAAGGTGAAGTTAGTTTGGAGATAGAACAATTCCTTCTGTCGTGTATCCCCGATTGATGCAGCCTCAGATGCTTCAACTGTCGATTCTAGTATTGAGCGAAAGGTTACACCTATAGGTTCTGTATTGCAGGTCAATACTATTCCACTAGTACCAATAGGCCGCATAGGGGAAGAAACACTACACCTAGGAATCAACAACACGAAAACTTTGTTATAAATTACCCCCTTTCCTTATCGGGATCGGGACTGAGAAGAATGGTTGGGACAACAAACACCCATCTCGTTCGCACTTTGGATACCCGTATAACCATCGAAGATCGTTGAAGTGACTAATTCCTGGAAATAGAATAGAGGGCGTTGAGGACAAAGAAATTGTTGGAGTTACCATTTCGACCTAGCAACAACACCCTTGGTGTTAAGAAAGGACAAACCTCTTGCAGTAAGGCTAGCTAGGGATTTCTTGTAAAAAGACCAGCCCCTTTCAGTTCATAATAAGAGTATTTCAATCTTTTTTGATTCCATGGACTATTCTCCCCCTCTTACTATGCACAGAAGGGAGGAGCCGTATGAGATGAAAATCTCGCGTACGGTTCTGGAACGGAGATTCTTTGAATAGAATGAACTGAACGACCGTAACGGATGTCGGCTCAATCCGAAGGAAATTATGCGGAAGCTTTACAAAATTATTATGAAGCTACGCGACCAGAAATTGATCCCTACGATCGAAGTTATATACTCTATAACATAGGACTTATCCACACAAGCAACGGAGAACATACGAAGGCTTTGGAATATTATTTCCGGGCACTCGAACGAAACCCATTCTTACCACAAGCTTTTAATAATATGGCCGTGATCTGTCATTACGTGCGACTATCTCCGCTATAGAAAGAAGGAAAGAAAGATCAAATCTTCTAGTAAATACTAGAAACAAAACGGGCTTTCTACATATGCATTGTCAAAAGCAACGATTTTTATCAGCTGTAGCAAAGAAAGAGACTTCATACGAGCCGAAATAGGAAGAAATAAGTACGGCCTATATACTCGATTCTATGGATAAAGGATCTAATTGATAGAGGAAGCACCGTAAAGATCAATTAGCGAAGTTTTGAGGCCGATACAATAAGAACTGCTTATGCTTACTTAATGTCATGAGATAAAAGTTAGGAATCCACTTATGTAATAGAGTCGATCTACTAAGGTATTGAGCAGCG